ATTTCTGCATATTCGCACAAATAAGTCAATAATATCAAAATTGGATAAATCGGCCCAGACCGGCTTACTAATGGGATGCCCTAATATGGTACAAAATTTCGCTTTAGCCAATGATCTAATTATAGGAATAATTGGAATTTTTGTATCAAGCTTTTTCCTAACATTTTCTATTAGAAATGAATTTTCCAACATTTGACTCCGTACCACTGAAGGATTTCGCCGTACACTGGAAAAATAACCCAAAAAGTAGAATGAATGCTCGGATAATTGGTTTATATGGATCCGTCCTGGTTGAGACCAAACATAAAAATGGCATTGCCATAAATTGATAAGATAGTATTTCCATTTATTCATCACAAGAGGGGTATTCTTTGAAGCCAGAATGGATTCTCCTTTATATCGAGCATAATGAATGAAAGGGTCCTTGAAAAACCATAGGGTAGACAGAAAATCCTTAGTAAAGACTTTTACAAGATATTCCATTTTTCCATAGAAATAGATTCGCTCAAAAAGGACTACCGAAGATGTTAATTGTAAATGAGAAGATTTGTTACGGAGAAAAAGGAAGATAGATTCGTATTCACATAGATAGAAATTATATAGGAACAAGAAGAATCTTGGATTCCTGTTTGAAAAAGTAGAAATAGATTTTTTTGAAGTAATACGAATGTTCCAATTACAATACTCGTGAAGAAAGAGCTTTAATAAATAAAAAGAAGAAGCATCTTTCACCCAGTAACGAAGGGTTTGAACCAAAATTTCCAGATGGATAGGGTAAGGTATTCGTATATCTGCCACATAATTTAAATATGGAAATTTATCCTCAAAAAAAGGAAATATTGAATGAATTGATTGTAAATTATAAGATTTTACGATTTTTGTCTCCTCTAAGAAAGAGATTAATCGTAGGGAAAATGGAATTTCCAGAATGACGGCAAATCCCTCTGATATTATTTGAGAATATAAATTCTTGTTGTGCCCACAAAATTTATTTTTGTTAGAATCATTAGCAGAAATAATCAAATGATTCTGTTGAGACATTCGAGTAATTAAACGTTTTACAATTAGTAAACTAGATTTATTGTCAGAACCTATATTTTCCATCAAAATGGAGCTATTTAAACCATGATCATAAGCAAGTGCATAAATATATTCCCGAAAGATAAGTGGGTATAGGAGGTCATATTGCTGGAACCTATTTCGTTCTAAATATACTTGAAATTCATCCATTTTTATTTTTGAAAATTCAATTGTAGACAGGGATAGGGGATTTATTGGGTTCTCAAATGATACATAGTGCGATACAGTCAAAACAGGGTATTCTATTTTTTATAGTAAAAAAGTGAAAAACGAATAGATACCTTGAAAACAAGTAAAACTCATCAACGGACTCTCTCTCCTCGTTTTTTTCGATCTAATTGTTTTATGTTCATTCTAGAATAACAATCTAGTTCGAAATCCTTTATTTTCTCAACCCAATCGCTCTTTTGATTTTGGAAAAAAAAAACATCTTTCTCAATATACTCTTTCTTCTACACATTTAGCGCCACCCCATAATGGAGAATAGTTAATAGTTAGGACTCATAACATAAAAAAATCAATAATCCTTTTTATTTTCATAGGAAAAGCTTTTCCCACATCAAGCACTAATCTATTTTTAACGTCAAATTAGATCGGGTAATCATTCCAATTAAAAAAAGAAAGCTCGTTGCTTTTTGTTTCCCTATAATTGGAGCCGCCATGCTCTATCCATTTATTAATTCAACCCAACTTTTATTTTTTGTTCCGAGCCAAGAATTCAAACAAAGGTTTGGATCGGATCCAATAAGAATGAAATATTCTTCGAATTCTCCATTGATACGACATGCTACTTTTTCCATTCATTCCTTTCTGGATCAGTCGTCGTCTTACAAACTCTATCGCTGGTATGAACGAATCCATTGCTTCATTAAAATGTGTAAAAAATCGAGTCGCACTTAAAAGCCGAGTACTCTACCATTGAGTTAGCAACCCGAATGAAACTAATATTAAAAAAAACTAATAAAATCGAATGTGTAGATATAATAGCAATCAAAAAAAGATTGATATAATAAAAAAATCCTATGGATTATGGATATGGAATGGAAATAAAAAGATCCGTTTATTCACGATCGGATTATATTTGTTTGATACACTGTTGTCAATATTAATGTTGAGAAAAAACTACAATGGAGAAAAAAAAAATTATAAACTTTGAATTTGAATTTGAATTAATTTGAAATAGTAACTAACAATTTAATAAATGCCAATTGAAATTCCATTTTATTTAATTCATGTTAATAATAACAAAGTTCGTTTGTAAATTCTAATAATAAAATTCGAATACGAAAATATATTCTAATACTAATAACTAAAACTAGATTAGAATACTAAAAACGAAAACGAATAATAATAATAAAAAAAAAAAAAACAAACAATTATGTTGAATTGGCACTACAAAATTAATCGACATAGATCCAAAAGGGTGTATGCGAAAATTAAGGAAAAAAGGGTGGAGATCCGATTTTTATTCAATCAATTTTCAATCAATTAATATTAATTAATAATTGAATAATTATTAATTGAATCAATACAATCTAAATATGGACTAAATAATTAACCTAACCCCCTTTTTTTTTCTTCTTTTTTATTTCTTCAGAGAATTACAATGAAAACCACCTCATTGAGAGTAATGTAGTTATAAACCCAACTACTTGATTTATTGATTTGCTCTTTTTTTCTATCCATTTTCTATTATTTTATATATCTTTCTATATCCATTTTATATTAATTTATATCTATATCAATAAAAATAGATTTTTGTGGTTGTAGAAAACAACATTCTTATAGTATAGCAATAATAAATGAAAAAAAATGAGGTATGAATAGATAGCGGGGGGATAAGAGAGATAAAGGGTTATATAAATATATATACAAGTTATCCACACCCTTTTTTGTTTATTATTTCATTAATTGACTTTCGTTTGTTGATTAGGGCAAAGTTCGATAAAAACACCCGCCCTTTTTGAAATATCCTGAACAGTTTCTGTAGGTTGAGCGCCCTTTTCAAGGAAATCGAGAATAACAGGAATATTTAAATAGGTTTGATTCTTTATCGGATCATAAAAACCCACTTTTCGAAGATCTCTTCCCTCTCGTCGGGATCGAATATCAATTGCAACAATTCGATAAACGGCTCATTGGGATAGATGTATGGAGATGAACAATACACCCCCCCTAGAAACGTATAAGAAGTTTTCTCCTCGTACGGCTCGAGAAAATTAGATGATGCCTATGGGATATAATATAATTATGAATTTGGATGTCAAATAGATCCATAAAATCAAAAAATCAATTCGATTATGATTTTTTAAGTCCTTTTTTCTTATTCTTTTTATTTCCCCCAAAAAAATCACTCGTATTCGCAAACTCATAACTCAAGTTGGATAACTCTCAAATAACTCAAAACCTTTAAGTATTTCATTTATTGAGCGGTCTCTATCCCGTTTTTTGTCTATTTTCTTTAGAATAGAATAGAATCTATTTTTTTTTTTTCTTCATTCTGATAGAGTTGTTGAGACAATTAAAATTGGTATTTACTTGTTCCAGGATCCCTTAGATTTTACTTGAATCGTTGGGTTTAGACATTACTTCGGGGATTTTTAATCGTTTCAAAAATGGCAGCAACATACCGTTTTTTCTTTCTATCAAAGAATCATAGAAATAGATAATGATTCCCGCAGATACACTTTTGATCGAAATCGTTTTACCAATTCCAACAAATTTTACTCGAATTCATTTTTATTTTGAAACTTGATTGAATTGGATCCTTTCGATTTCTATATATATAGATAGATAGATAGATAGATATTTACGAAGTTGTTCGAATTTATTAATTTTCACTAACCCTAGATACTTGCTCCTGAAAAATGAATCAACTCGAGCTCCATCATGTACTATTACTATTTACATTATCAACTCCCCCCCAAAAAAACGAGTTCGATATGGAACAGAACAAATGATGTCGAGCCAAGAGCACCCTCATTTCTATATACTCATTTTTATATAATATAAAAATAGTGGATTAAGAATCCACAGCTAATTGAATCATGTCTTTCAAGTCGCACGTTGCTTTCTACCACATCGTTTCAAACGAAGTTTTACCATAACATTTCTCTGGTTTGGAGCCAGTATGTAATTATGAAATCATGAATAGTCGTTGATTCAGTCGATACATAGTAATCCATATGTTTTCTGAATGGGTAATTTCTAAAGAAAATAAAGAAGTCTCATCAAAAATTCAAATGAAATCGATATTTTAGTATGACTGGAATTTTTATTTTTTTTATTTTTGATTTTGATTTATTTTTAACTTTAACATAAACATATAAAATATTCTATTTAATAACATGAATACAAATAAATAAGTTTAAGTTTAAATAAGTTCTTTATAGAATATACATCTTAAAAGTAACTCAATTTAGAGACGGATCATTAAAAATAAGAAAAAAGAATCACGCTTTAGCCAATATTATAGATTCTAGATTGTTAAACCGAAAGTTTCTCAAAAAAGGGCAATCTTTATTCTAATAGAATATTTGTATTCTCATATGATATTTAGATCTATCTATATAGATAGATCATGCATGGATATGCTCTGGGACGGAAGGATTCGAACCTCCGAATAGCGGGACCAAAACCCGTTGCCTTACCGCTTGGCCACGCCCCATTTCGAATTTCTATCCGACACTACTAAACACTAATATTAGTCTAATATTAGTATTGGCTGTTCGTCAATTCCAGTTTCAATATCGAAATATCTATATCGATAGAATGTTGCGAGGCTTTTGATATGTGTAGATATAGAATTAAACGGAAATTCTTGATCATTCCATAGAATGCAATTAAGATATTGTATGAAAGTATGATTTCTTATATTGTATCTTAAAGAACAAAATGTTTGCTATGCTTATGCTTAATATCTTTAGTTTGGTCTGTATTTGTATTAACTCTGCCCTTTATTCAAGTAGTTTTTTATTCGCGAAATTACCGGAAGCCTACGCTTTTTTGAATCCAATTGTAGATATTATGCCAGTAATACCTGTACTCTTTTTTCTCTTAGCTTTTGTTTGGCAAGCTGCTGTAAGTTTTCGATAAGATCCTTCATTTTTATACTATCTTAGACTCTTAGAAAAATTCATAATTTATTCGAAAATAAATTCTAACATTCTAACAATTGATAAGATCAGATAAGTCTTACAGTATGAATCCTCAATTCAAATATTGAAATTTTTTTATACCCAAGAAAAAGCTAGACCATCTCATTTCATCATTCTTACCCCCCCTTTCCATTGAAAATGAAAAAAATTCGATTTGAGTCCCCCACCAATATCTAATTGGGAGTATGAAAATTTTGATAATAAAGGACTCGGCTCTTATTACAAATAAATTTTTGAAAATTCCTTTCTATTATATTTCTCGAAACCACATCATTTCTTAGTGTCAAAAGAAACATAATGTATAGTATAGGAAAATATATTCTCTTTTTTTTTTTAATTGATCTTGGAGATTGTGTAATGCTTACTCTAAAACTATTTGTTTACACGGTAGTGATATTCTTTGTTTCTCTTTTCATCTTCGGATTCCTATCTAACGATCCGGGACGTAATCCGGGACGTGAAGAATAAAAAAGAAGATTTTTTTATTTTCCTTTCATGATTTTGAAATATTTCTTTATAATTGGATCTATACTATATTAATATTTAATATAATATTAAATTATAATATTAAATAATAATCAATTTCATATTACTTTCTCATATTACTTTCTATTGAATAATAAGAAAATCAAACAAACAAAGAAAAAAATTCAAGAGATAGAGATAAAGAACAAATCATCGACGGAAACGGAAAGAGAGGGATTCGAACCCTCGGTACGAAAATTTCGTACAACAGATTAGCAATCCGACGCTTTAGTCCACTCAGCCATCTCTCCCAAATTGAAAAAATAGAATTCCTATGTTACATTATACAAACAAAAAAGAGAGATTGAAGAAGCTACTCCTTTCTTTCTATCTTATCTCTCTTTGACTTATTCTTTTTATATTCTAGTTTTTCTATTTCTTTTTATTCTATATTAGGATATAAAATTCTATTTAAGATATCAAAAATATTAAAAATATTCTCTAAATAGATAAGTTGTATAAAGTATAAAATAGAAATATTGTATAAAGTATAAAATAGAATTCTAATAAATTCTAATAAATAATAAAAAAATATCCTTTTTGTTTGTTCGAAGGGGTCGTGTTTTTTTTCTATAGCCCGGCCAGATCGGTACCTAGCCGGGCTTTTTTTGTTCTAATGAATCCCGTGAATAAAATATATTTGATCTGAAAAAATACTTGTTATTGAAACAAGATCAAACATAAGAAAAACTTTTCTATTCCTATGAGATAAAACCACAATGATAGAAGATCTAAATCACTTTTCTTATTATTCTTTATCTTTATTTTCCATTTTTTTTATTCTTTATTTTTATTTTTTCCAGCAACCGTACCTAAAAATGGAAAAAAAAAACAAATACGAATAAAAAAGAATGGAGATTCTTTACACAATGCATTTTCTTTTTATGTTATGACTAAAATAATTTTGTCAAGATGTATTTGACAAAACACCTTCAGCAAAACAAAAAAAGGACTCCTTTTTTCTTGATTTCATTAGGTCCCCTTTACGAAAGAAAACACGTCAAAACTATAATTTTCATGATTCTTTTATTATTATTATGATCCTTTTTTTGATTCCGACTGATTCCCCTGTTCGACAAAAGATTTGTTTATATACAATAATCGCATTGTAGCGGGTATAGTTTAGTGGTAAAAGTGTGATTCGTTCTATTGACCCCTTAATAGTTAAGGGGTCCCTCGTTTGATTCATATTCCGATCACAAACTTATTTCTTAAAAGGATTTAATCCTTTCCCTCTCAACGAACGATTCGAGGAAGAATATACATTATCGTAATTTGTATCCAAGAAGAATCAATTAGAAATTGAAAAATGGAATTATGAAATTACGAAACATAAAAGTTTTTTGAATTGGATCACAATACTCACAAATTATTGAGTATGAATAAGGGATCCATGGATAAAGATATAGAAAGTTTATTTCTAATCGTAACTAAATCTTCAATTTTTTTATTTGTATATGAGAAATTGAAGCAAACTAGCTATTAAACGATTCCTTTAGTTTACTATAGACATCAACATATGATATGTAGCTCGGTGGAAAAAAAATGCTTTTCCTAAGGATTCTTTCAAATCGAAAAGAAATAGCGAACGAAGTAAGTAGAAAAAAAAAAAATTAATTTTTCCTCCTCTTCTATCTTCTATAGGGATCATCTAAAAAGCGGGGTGTTTTGAATGTATTCAGAACGAAAGGCTGACATAGATGTTATGGGTAGAATTCATTTCATTTTGTTCACATCT